TTTTCTGCAATTTTTTCCATCCCTCTGTGTAAATAACCCAATATTGGTTCACAGTCAATAACATCTTCACCATCTAGAGTAAGGATGAGTCGAAGAACACCATGCATTGATGGGTGGTGAGGACCCATATTGACTATCATGAGGTCCTTTCTTGTAGCTGGTGCAGTCATAGGTTTTTCCCGATTCATTCTTCCATGAATTGCTGAAAACAAAAAGAGGGTCATCAAAATTAAAATAACTTTTCAAATTAACGAGTTTTTGTCTCTCGAATATTTAACTGACCAATTAATTCTTTATACCGTACTCTATTTTTTTTTGATAAATAAGCGAGCAGGCGTTGGCGCTTTCCCAGAATTTTCCGCAGGCCCCTCTGAGATAAAAAGTCTTTTTTGTGCAATTTCAAATGGGAAGTAAGCCGTCGTATCTTATTAGTAAAACGGAATACTTGAAATTCAACAGACCCTGGGCTTTCCTCTTTTTGTTTTTGTGAAAAAACTGAAATGAATGAATTTTTTACCATAAAATAATTTTTCTACCCCCCCTTTTTTTTACAAATATGAATTTTACCGATCAATAATGTGAGTTAGTTTAATTTGATATACACAATAAACTCATTTTTTATGGAATTCTATATCTAATTTTATCAAATCAAATAAATCAATCCAATTTAAATTGGATTCGGATAGGCATACAAAAAAATTGTATATTTTGCATTTTCAAAAGAGAATTGTTTAAATCTTAATCTTAAAATTAAAAAGTAAGAATAAAATTAAAAAGTAAGAAGGTTTTTTTGATGCGTTTTTAGAAATAAAATAATGGATATCTCATTACATTAAATTAGTATCATATATATATTAGACTAAAATGTAAGACAAGTTATATGTGCATTTGTTTGCTTTCATATATCAGATATGATATAGGACATAAAGTAGCATTAACCTCTTTTCAATTGTGGGTACATATGTACCCTTAAGAGACTGAAACGACTGCCATTATTTGTATCAAACCAATATTGATTCATACGCGCTAAATCTTCTAATCGGTAATTGGGCCAAAGAAAGAATTTTAATTTAATTAATTGATGTCTATCAATATCTTTATTTTCATTCAAACATTGACCACAACTTTGAAAATTATTCTCATTCCAAAATAGAATATTTTGATCCAAACTTTGTCTATTTTTTGAATGGAAATAAATTAGAATTCTTAATTCTTTACAACGTCTAGACGATAAAATATTTTCAGGGAAAGGAAAATCAGAATAATTATTTCCAGTTAGATGTCTTTGAATAAATTTATCAAAATCCTCCTTATCGGTATATCTTTGCTCTCGGTATCTTTGATTAGTACAATGCCTACTCTTATGAATTAATGAAATATTTATGGTTTGATGCATAATAAACGGTCCTGATTTTTTTACAGACAGACGAAGAGGTTCGATAATCAATATCCCCCTTTTCCTCAATTCTGTAAAAGTTAAATTCTTATTAATCAGCATTATATCAAGATTCATTTCTCTCCTTTGAATAGAGGATATAGTTATTTTGTTTGGATTTTTCATTCTAAGCAGGAGACAATATACTTTGATATTATTGATCATTCTTTGATTCAAGGCACCATCCCATCTCAATTGAAAAAGTAAATATCTTTTCAGGAAGAAATCTAGTTCTGCTTCCGTATTGCTCTTGTATAGTTTTTTCTTTTGTAGTTTTTTCATGCCCGATTCTGAATAAATTTCTTCAATCTCGTTTTCTTGATTTAAAAGAAGAGATACAAGATTTTCTTGGTTTTGCACCTTTGATCTAAGATCTCTTTGGTTTTCAGATTCTTTTTCTTTTTTATTTTTTAATTCAAATTCAAAAGATTTTTTTTCGTTCGACGATATAATTTCTTTTTGCTTTCTATTGATGTTTTGAGTTTCACTAAGATTTTCATTTCTATTAAAATAAAAAAAAAGGAAGTTGTTTGGTATAAACCAGGGTTTCATTTTATATGCATTATAAAGTAGTAAAAATTCTGGGAAGAACCAAAGCTCCAGATTTGGTATAGGATGACTTAGTATTTCTGCATTCATTCCCATCCAATCCCATTTTTTTTTTTTTTTGGAGGAATTGCTTTCTTCATCTTGATGAACCATAAGATAAAAAAGGTTTTTTTTCTCAATTTTATCAATTAGTTGATAATTATAATTAGTACCCTCAGTCTTAGTATTTTGATTCTTGTTGGTATCGACCTTGACCCAGGCTTCAATATCTATTTTTTTTCTAAGACAAAAATTGATGATTTTCCAATCAAAATATTTTCGATCCGTATTTTTTTCCATATATATAATATCGCCTTTGCCTAGAAAATTATTGATAGGGATATAGGCTAATTTATCAAATGTTTTTCTTTTCTGTGTGTTGTAATTATAAGAATTCTTTTGAGTCTTATTTACTTGGAATGGTGATCTATAAATGGATGGGTCCTCTTTCTTTTCATAATTAATAGATCTATAAGATAAAAGATTATATATATAGTATTTTTTAAAAATCTCTTTCTGATTTGGTAATAAATATACTTTGTAATCGCTTTGTTTTTTATAATAACTTAATTGTTCTTTTTCATATGAATCCTCTTTCTTTAAATTTGTATCTTGAATTGTATGACATTGATTGGTGCTATTTTGCCACTTTTGTGCTATTAATTTTAATTTAGACCATCTAATCTGAGATAAATGGTATTGATAATGACCTATTAACCAGTTTTTCCATTTATTTTTTTTCGAGTTCCGAAGTTTCTTAGCTTTGAATTCAGAATCAATTATTCCTTGTCTTCCAAAATAAGTTTTTATTGAAGTTTTAAGAAAAAGGGGTGTTCCGTGATATTCAAGAATAGATCTTAACTTGTTTAATTTAAGAACTTGGATTTGTGACAATTTGTAAAATACATATGCTTGTGAGAAGGAGGATAATCCATCAACATTCTGTGAATTATTATTACTAATATTATAAAAGGATTTTTGTATAGTTGAAATAAAGTAAATTTTCGTTTCATTAGTTTTATTACCTTTTTCATGATTTTTTTGAATATTTAAAATGGGTTTATCAATAAGAGTTTTTGTTGATTCAAGAAAAGGTTTTGTATGCATTCTGGGAATATTAATCATACATAGAAGTATATCTATGTATATCTTTTCAACGAAAAATTTTATAAAAAAATAAAATTTATGAATTAATCGAGCGCTGCGCCTTTTTAATATTTGCCGAATAGTTTTTGGGAATTCGAATCTTTGAACATTAGAACTGCTTTTATTAGTATTAGGACTAAGATTTATTCCTGGAATCACTTTTTTTTTTTCTTTTGTAATTTTTTCTATTTTTTTTCTAATTGTACTTGTTCTATCAGTTATATCGTTCGTTTTTTTTTCTGTCAGTAAATAATTTGTCCAACTTGTAGATCTAATTTGATTCACGGATTCATGAATTATTTGATTACGCGTTATAGAATCTTTTTCTTTTTTCGTTTCGCTTGATTTATCTACTTCTTTCAATCTACTAAATATAATTCTTTGTATTTTTGAAATTTCTTTTATTATTATTTTTAAAAATAGAATACTTTTGCTAAACCATTTGTTTGTTTTTTTTGAGATAGTTAGAAAAAATCTTGTTCTTGCTTTTAAAACTTCTAGAATTAGAAAATATTTTTTTTTGAAGTTTCCAATTTTTTTTTCGAGTTTCTTTAAAATAGGTCCAAAAAAGGAAGGCCGTTTTCGGGGAGAACCAAAAGGAAGTTCAGTCTCCATTCCCCAAACTGTTAAAAAAGAAAAATCATCTTTTTGCCCTTTCTTTTTCATTCGATCTATATAAGAAGGCCCTAACTTAGATCCGTACCAAGGTTTCAGACAGAAAGGAAACAGTATTTTTATCTGAATGCCGTCTAGTAACCAATTTTTTGGAAATTCTCTTTTTGATAATTGAACACCATTATAGGTGCATTTAATATGTATTTCTCTATTCCATTCCTTGAAATCCTCAGACCATTCAGGAAATTGCAATAGTAGTATACGGATAATATTTTTAGCTACTATTAATGAAGGTAATAGAATATATTTTCTAAGAGTCGATTGAGTTATTAACATTAAACCTCTTACTGCTTGTGCGAATGGGATGGTATCCCAGGCTTCTGCTATTTCTATTCGTGCTTTTTCCTTTCTTTTGTTCTCTTCTTTTTTGTCTTTCTCTTTTTTTTCTTCTATATAATCTGAAATTTTTAGTTCTGTTCCCTCTCCCATCCAGTTTCGAAAAATGAGTTTCATTACCCCGGCGGTATCAAAAAAAAGAAGGTGTGGTTTGTATATTCTGTTCAAAAAGAGGAGAGAATGCGCATTTGCTTGAAAGAGTTCCCCAATAACTGTTTTACGTCTTTGTGTTCGCATAGACCCTTTGATTATGTCTCGACGAAAATCCGATTGTTGCGAATAGCGTATCAAAGCCACTTCGTCTGTTTTATCAGGATTTGTAATATCTTTATTATCATTATTTCGCCGATTATCAGTAAAAATCACTACACGTTTGGCTTTTCTTGAACGAATCTGATGATCAATGGGTACTTCTTCTTCACCCTCTCCTTCCTGTTGTTCTAATTCATTGATTAATTTGAATGACCATCGAGGGACGTTTTTACTGATTTCTTTTATTCCAATAATTTTTTTTTTTCTTTTTTTATTTTTAGTATCAGTTCTAATTGCATCGAATAAAAATTTAAAAAATTTTGTTTCCTTTTCGGAATCCATTCTTTCTTGTTCTAAAAATAAAAAGGATACTTTCAAATTAAAATTTGATTCTCTTTCTCTAGCAAGTTGACTGATTAAAGTCAAGAAATACCTTCTTTTTTTTGATAATGCTTTTTTTTCAAATCGTTCTCTTTTCTGTTCCAATTTTCGGCGATCCGTATCAGTAAGAAAGAGAACATGAATTTTATTTCTTTCTATAAAACTTTCTATTAAAATTTCATTTCTA